CGTTTTATCTTTTTTCCCACCTTCAGAAGAAAAAATTCCCCTATCATTCGATTTTCTGAAAGGTAACTATCTTGGTTTCGTATATAAATTTATATAGAATCTTTGAAAAAGACTTTCTTTCCTAAGAAAGAAAAACTTACTATCTTTGGGATCTGATCCTACACCGCTGCTCAAGACTTTAGTGGATCAACTCTATTACATAAGTGGATTCCTATTTTATCTCACATCACGAGATAAGTATATCTACCATCATGACATAAGTACGCAGTTATTATTGTATTGGCCCCAAATTTCGCCAATTGATCTTTACGGTGCTTCCCTTACCAATTAGATTCTTTTTTTATCCATAGAAAAAGTAGCTAGGTATATCTATTTATTTTCTTCATATTTCAACTTTTATGAATATAAAGTTTTTTTCTTTGCTACAGCTGATAAAAATCGTTGTTTTAGACGATGTATATGTAGAAAGCCTTTTTTTGTTTTTCTTTTTTTACTTCTATAGTGAAGATAGTCGCACGTAATGACAGATCACGGCCATATTATTAAAAGCTTGTGGTAAGAATGGATTTCGTTCTAGTGCTCGAAAATAATATTCCAAAGCTTTCGTATGTTCTCCATTACTTGTATGGATAAGACCTATATTATAGAGTATATAACTTCGATCATAAGGATCAATTTCTAGTCGCATAGCTTCATAATAATTCTGTAAAGCTTCTGCATAATTTCCTTCGGATTGAGCTGACATCCGTTACGGTCGCCATTCAATTAAAAGAATCTCCGTTCCAAAACCGTACGTGAGATTTTCACCTCATACGGCTCCTCCCTTATGTGCATAAGGAGAATATACATGAAATCAAAAAGATGAAAATATTCTCATTATGGACTGAGCAGGGCTAGTGTTTTTACAAGAAATCTCTAGCCAACCTTCCTGCAAGAGATCTTTTCTTAATATCAAGGGTGTTGAGACTAGATAACTAGATAGAAATGAGAACTCGAGCAATTTCTTTGTTTTCAACGCCTCCTAATTTCCAGGAATTAGTCACTTCAAACAACCTTCGATGGTTATATTGGTATCCAAAGTACGAACGAGATGGATGTTTGTTGTCCCAACCATTCTTTTAGTCCCGAGCCCAATAAGGAAAGGGGTCATTTCTAACAAGGTTTTCGTGTTGTTGATTCCTAGGTGTAGTGCTTCTTCCCTTATGCTGTCCGTTGGTACTAGTGTAGTGGAGTAGGATTGCCCCATAATACAGAACCTCTAGATATAACCTTTCGCTCAATACTAGAATCTAAGATTGAAACATAGCATCTGAGGTTGCATTAATCGAGGATACACGACAGAAGGAATTGTTCTATTTCCAAACTTCACCTTCAACAAGCGTAGATTTATTTCAAAAATTTTTCCGAATCACATGTCTTTCTCGTAAGACCAAGAGAAAAAAAAGAATCAAATCACACCATCTCTGTAATAGGTAAATGCCTCCTTTTCTCCTGAAGTTGTCGGAATTATTTGCAATAAGATATTGGCTACAATTGAAAAGGTCTTATCAATAAAATTTCCATTTATCCGCGATCTAGGCATAGCTAGCAATCCATTTTATAATTCTTCTCATTCCCTCTCGGGGGAAAATGATCCCACAAAGAAAAGAATTGTACAGTACGAAATAACATAAAAATAGATTGATTTGAAAAAAAAAAGATTATGGGCTTTTTATTCCAATTGTTCCTTTTTTATAGGAATCAATAAGAAAAGGTCCAACCCGGTTCGATTTCATCCTAATGTAGTAGTATACCAACGAAGCGAACTATTCCGATTTCGTTGAAGTTACAGATTCAAATAACTCGAGAAATTTGTATTGAATTATGATACAAAGAGGAAAAAATCATTCTATGATGAAAATAGAATAACCACCTCTTTTTTATGTTATGTACATAGCAGGTATACAATCCACTATACAAAATGTTTTATCAATCTAGAATAGAGGGGTGAGGGAAGGGGTTTGTTGTTGAGAATTCTAAAGTCGGAAAGAAATTTGAGAATTTGTAAGGTATGGAATCGTAGTCTATATAGAATTATGATAGAAAGGTATCCATTAACCCTAGTCTAAAAAATCTAGACCTATTAATCAGTTGATTCGTTCTAATTCATTGATTTAATGGATTCGAATCGAATTTCTAGTAGGAGTCGTTTTTGCAAACACAAACCCCCTTTTCATTTTCAAAATTACAAATAAAAAAATTTCGTAAAAAAATAATTGTCTTGAGGCCTCGAAAGATCTTTCTTTACTTTGATGAAAAATTTTCTATTTTTATTTATAATATTTTGTAATATATAGTTCAAATATATAGTTAAAATGGATTGGTCATACTTATCCAATCCAATAATCTAGAATGAAATATGAAGAACTCACTATTCACTTGGTTTTTGATTCATAATCATTATGTAGGAGAGATGGCCGAGCGGTTCAAGGCGTAGCATTGGAACTGCTATGTAGGCTTT